TTCGTGTTGTTGATTCCTAGGTGTAGTGCCTCTTCCCCTATGTGGCCTATTGGTACTGGTGGAGTAGGATTGACCTGTAAATACAGAACCTATAGGTGTAGCCTTTCGCTCAATACTAGAGTCGACAATTAAACCATAGCATCTGAGGTTACATTAATGGAGGATACACGACAGAAGGAATTGTTCTATTTCCAAACTTTACCTTCAACAAGCGTAGATTTTTTTTTAATTTTTATTTCTATCCCGATCTCAAATCATGTGTCTTTCTCGTAAGATTGAGAGCAATAAAAAAAAAGAATCAAATCGCACCATCTCTGTAATAGGTAAATGCCTCTTTTTCTCCTGAAGTTGTCGGAATTATTCGTAATAAAATATTGGCTATAATTGAAAAGGTCTTATCAATAAAATTTCCATTTATCCGCGATCTAGGCATAGGTAGCAATCCATTCTATAATTATTCTCATTACCTCTAGTGGTAAACCGATCCCACAAAGAAAAGAATTGTACAGTACGAAATAACATAAAAACAGATTCATTAATAAAAAAGATATGGGACCTTTATTTATATATTTATATTTATTCAAATTGTTCTTTTTTGACAGGAATCAAAAAAAAAAAACAAAGAAATAAATATTGGAGTACGCTTCGATTTCATCCTAATGTAAATGGAGTAGTATACCAACAAAATAAAGTATTCAATTTCATTTAAGTTACAGATTATAATAACGAAAAGTTTTTTATTGAATTATCATCCAATCCAAAGAAGAAAAAAAAAAAGGATCGAATAACCATTCTACGATGAAAAAACCCGCCTGTTTTATTTTGTATGCATAGGAGGTATACACTATACAATCAACTATATATATATATTATTATATATATATAATTTATATGAATATTTGTAATAGATCTGCAGGGTAGGGTTTGTTGTTGAGAGAGAACTCTAAAACTGGACTGGAAAGGAATTTGAGAATTCTTAAGATATGGAATCATAGTCTAAATAGAATCGTGATCTAAAGAGATCCATTAACCGAAGTGCAAAAATAGACCTATCAATCAGCTGATTCGTTATAATTTAGTGATTGCCTCCGGTACCGTTATAAAATAACAGAAAAAGAGGCGAAGTCTGGTTTGGTTTTGCAAACATGAATAGAATCTTTCTAACAGTTTTCTTATTTTCTATTTATCCGCATAACCTCAAAAGAAAGATATTTCTTTGACTTTGATGAAAATTTATATATTTTTCTAGTTAGAATTAGAATTGATTGGTCGTTCCTATCCAATAATCTACTAGTACCGGCTCGATATTCACTCGGTTTTTGGGTCATAATCATTATGTAGGAGAGATGGCCGAGTGGTTGAAGGCGTAGCATTGGAACTGCTATGTAGGCTTTTGTTTACCGAGGGTTCGAATCCCTCTCTTTCCGTACCTTCATCTAATTCACTGATCTTACTAACCAAAAGAGTAAAATAGCACTATATAAAATTATATTCCAAGACAACAGTTAGACCTTTCTTTGATATATATATTTTATTCCTAATTGTTGTGGCATGTAAAATACTGAAAGGAAAAGAGTAGACAAGGAATGAAAACCTACCTCTCGTTCTATGATACCTAAATGGGATAAAAATCCGGATCAAACCCTTATTTATCTTAACCTTAGGTTAATTTACTTCGACGAAAGGGATCAAAATTGTCCGAACCCTTGTGATTTTTTTTTTATTTTCGTTAGGTTTAGGTCTGGCGCGAATAATATTCTACGACTAGCAATTCATTTATTTTCAAACCGACCCATTTACTATCTATTATTTGATTGACTAATCCTTTATATTGGAATGGTTGAAGAGTCAAATGTTTTGGCATTTCGTCCTGAGAGGATGAATCGAAAGAATTTTGAATCAGAGCTCTAGAGTTTTGTTCATCCCTCGCCGTAATAATATCTCGGGGTTTGCAGCGATAACTTGGTATATCTACTATACGACCATTGACTAAAATATGTCTATGGTTAACTAATTGACGGGCTCCAGGAATAGTCGGAGCCATACCCAATCGAAAAAGGATGTTATCCAAGCGCATTTCAAGTAATTGGAGTAAAACCTGACCTGTTGACCCCTTGGCTTTACCGGCGATACGAACGTATTTAAGTAATTGTCGTTCTGTAAGACCATAATGAAAACGCAACTTTTGTTTTTCTTCTAGACGAATACGATATTGAGATTTTTTACCGGAACGTGATTGGTTTCTAAGATCACTTCCGGCTCTAGGCCTTTTATTAGTTAGTCCCGGTAAAGCTCCCAGGCGGCGTATTTTTTTGAAACGAGGTCCCCGGTAACGCGACATAAAGACTCCTTATTCTTATTTATATTGAATTCTTATTGATGAAATTTCATTTTACAGAATAAACCTAAACTAAAACTGAACTAAATAATAAATGAAGCGAAGTTTACGAAAGTAGTGTACTTGTACTCTAAATACTCTAAAGAATAATTAGATGAATAAATATCCAGACCTTTCTATTCTATATATATTATATATAAAGATTCTATATAGATAAAAGAGATTCTTTTCATGGCATAGTTAGAAGTTCCGATAAGATAAAAAATATATTTTTCACAATATTCTTTGATTTCGGATTTCAAAAGGGCATTCTCAATCATGTAAAAACTAGAAGAAAATAAATAGAGAAAAGCCGGCTATCGGAATCGAACCGATGACCATCGCATTACAAATGCGATGCTCTAACCTCTGAGCTAAGCAGGCTCACATAAGATAAATTCTACTGCATAGGGATTGTCATCTTAGCTATTAATTAATATACTTATTTGCATTCTTAGCGATTCCTATTAGCTAGTCATAATCATAATGAATATTACTATAGAAAAAATAAAATATAGAATTGAAAGGAAATATTCAATACTCATACTTACCATAGGCCATAGAATATAACGATAAATGAATATAACGATAAATCTATCGATATATAATTTATTTATTTTTCTCACATCACAATTATATAGCACAATTCTATAGTATAGCATTTAATATTAAAAAATATTAGATTCGATCTATTTTTAGATTAAATCATTTTCGTTTTTGCTTTCAAATGCTATTTTAAAGTCTTTTTATTACACTTCTTTATTTTATTCCATATCATACATATTTTATATTTCTATTTATAAATGGAATGATTTGGTCTAAATAATGAGACATTATTGCGCTTTGCTTCGTAAAGATGGAAGCTCAGACGAAAAAAAGAATCGACCGTTCAAGTATTCCAAATTGCGTGGGAAAAACGAGCAGAAGAGAGACATATATACGTGGTATATCTCCATCTATATTGAATTGCAGATACAGAAATGATAGAATCGTTTCTGATTGGACCAAATGTGGGTGCGGGTCTCCTATAGAAGATGAAAGAAGATAGCCAAGAAAAAAAAAGAGGATAAAAACTTTTTCGAGATAGGAATCAGTATTTAATGAATTCAACGGTTCCAGTAGAAATGAAATAAAAAAGAGAACAACATCTCAATAAAAATGAGATACTAATCTCAAAACAAAAAGGGGATATGGCGAAATTGGTAGACGCTGCGGACTTAATTGGATTGAGCCTTGGTATGGAAACCTACTAAGTGAGAACTTTCAAATTCAGAGAAACCCCGGAATTAATAAAAATGGGCAATCCTGAGCCAAATCCTATTTTACAAAAACAAACAAAGGCCCAGAAGGTGAAAAAAGGATAGGTGCAGAGACTCAATGGAAGCTGTTCTAACAAATGGAATTGACTGTGTTGCATTGGTAGAGGAATCCTTCCATTGAAACTTCCGAAAAGATGAAGGATATACGTATATACATACGTATACGTACTGAAATACTCTATCAAATGATTAATGACGACCTGAATCTGTATTTTTATATGAATTTATATGAAAAAGGGAAAAATTGTTGTGAATCGATTCTATATTGAAGAAAGAATCGAATATTCATTGATCAAAGCATTCACCACACAGTCTGATAGTTCTTTTGCAGAACTAATTAATCGGACGAGAATAAAGATAGAGTCCCATTCTACATGTCAATACCGGCAACAATGAAATTTATAGTAAGAGGAAAATCCGTTGACTTTAAAAATCGTGAGGGTTCAAGTCCCTCTATCCCCAAAAAGCCCATTCAACTCCTTAACTATTTATCTTATCCTTTTTTTCGTTAGTAGTTCAAAATTCGTTATCTTTCTTATTCACCCTACTCTTTTACAAACGGATCCGAGAGAAAAATTTGTCTCTTATGACAAGTCTTGTGATATATGATACATGTACAAATGACCGTCTTTGACCAAAGACTCCCCATTTGAACGAGTCATGGTCGATAGCATTATTCATACTGAAACTGACAAAGTCTTCCTTTTTTGAAGATCCAAGAAATTATAGCACCTGGATAATACCCTTTGAATTGACATAGACCTAAGTTATCTAGTAAAATGAGGATGCGGTATCGGGAATGGGAATGGTCGGGATAGCTCAGCTGGTAGAGCAGAGGACTGAAAATCCTCGTGTCACCAGTTCAAATCTGGTTCCTGGCACACGATTAATTTTTATGAGTCTCTTTTCCACAAATTACTTAATATAAATAGACATATATATTCATTAATAGTTTAGATCATATTACATACGTTTATCCGCCTCGGTCTTTAGAGAAATACCCCATCTATAAAATAGATGGGTAAAGTGTTTTTTATACAAAGTATGTAACAAAAATAATTATATTTTAGATTCTTTTTTTCTCTCTCGTTCAAAAATAAAGTTAATACCTAATACCTCATACGCATATACATATTCGAAAGGTTAAATTAGTTGTTAGCCTATCCATAATACAAACGAGACTTAAATTACTCTGTTTAATCTAGAACAGAACCTTGAATCTATGGAATTGTAGAAGTGAAAAAAAGTTTATTATTTTTCAATGAGCATCTTGTATTTCATAAAAATTGGGGGCAATATAATCC